AAGCCTTTTCAATATTCTTATTATCCATTATGTAAAAAAAGAATCAAACAGATGGAGAAAAGCCGGCTATCGGAATCGAACCGATGACCATCGCATTACAAATGCGATGCTCTAACCCCTGAGCTAAGCGGGCTCGCATAACATAAATTGTACACACATAGAAATTTAGTAAACTACTGGAATCTTAGCTTAGCTATTAACTGTTCGTTCATAATTAATAGGAATGTAGAAAAGAATATAGAATTTCAAAAAAATATTGGATATTTGAATATTATATATAAAACATAGCAATTAATATAACAATTAAGATAGCGATATAGAATTTCGATCTATTTATCAAATAGATTATTATCCATAATCAATATCTTAATTAGCTTAATTCGATAGTAAGATTGTTTTTTAATTCAAATGACATTTGAAATTCAAAATTTCCCTTTATTTACTATTCTATATTTAGTCTATATTTAGTAATTTAATAATATTTTCTACTCTAATTCTATAACTTTACTATTCAAATAAATTCTTAATTATTATAATTATTATATAATATATAATTTTATTACTATAACCTAAACCTAGTAAGTAACTTAGAATCTTATTGTATAATCTTATTATATATTATATACATTATAATATTCGAAAAAATGGAATTCTAAATAATTAGAATTTTCTTATAATTATTTATAAATTAATTAATTTATAATTAACGAAATGATTAGTTATAGCCATTAGATTAATTATGTCTATTAATTAAATTCTATTTAGAATAATAAATTTCAGAAAAAATTTACCTTTTAGTTCTTTTTAGTTATGTTATAAGAGGTTTGCCCTAAGAAAAGGATAAGAATAAAATGAGAAAGAAAGGTTAAATCCCTATAAATGCAATCCAGATCATACTGAAACATTCCGGTGTTTTCATTCGGAAAGGCGAAAGCTAAGACAAAAAAAAGAATCGACCGTTCAAGTATTCAAAATTACCCGCTAAAAATGACCGAAATCGGGGCATGTTTGCCTGTATCATATACATAATAATAGATTTATGTATAAAACTATGTATATTATTACACTATATAATATAGTTAGATATCCATATATATTGTATATTGAATTGAATTTCGGATACAGAAATGATAGAATCTTTTCTGATTGGACCAAAATGATAGAATCTTTTCTGATTGGACCAAATAGGAGTTTCCGATAGAGATGAAAGTAGATAGACACGAAATCAAAAGTAGGAGAAAACGCTTTTCAATAGGGGAACTGCTATCGAATGAATTCAATGGTTTCGGAAATGAAAGAAAAAGGAGGGCGGTATCATAATAAGATACTAATCACAAAAAAGGGGGATATGGCGAAATTGGTAGACGCTACGGACTTAATTGGATTGAGCCTTGGTATGGAAACCTACCAAGTGATAACTTTCAAATTCAGAGAAACCCTGGAATTAAAAACGGGCAATCCTGAGCCAAATCCTGTTTTCTGAAAACAAACAAAGGTTCAGAAAGCTATAATAAAAAAGGATAGATAGGGATAGGTGCAGAGACTCAATGGAAGTTGTTCTAACAAATGGAGTTGGCCACGATGTGTTAGTAAAGGACTCCTTCCATCGAAACTCCAGAAAGTATGAAGAATAAACGTATATATACGTACTGAAATACTATCTCCAAACCAAATGATTAATGACGACCCGAATCTTATTTTTTTATTTATATAAAAAAAGAAAGAATTGTTGTGAATCGATTCCAAGTTGAAAACAGAATCGAATATTCATTGATCAAATCATTTACTCCATCGTAATCTGATAGATCTTTTGAAGAATTGATTAATCGGACGAGAATAAAGATAGAGTCCCGTTCTACATGTCAATATCGACAACAATGCAATTTATAGTAAAAGGAAAATCCGTCGACTTTAGAAATCGTGAGGGTTCAAGTCCCTCTATCCCCAAAAAGTCCCATTGGATTCCCTAATTATTTAGCCTATGCTCTCATTTGGTTAACGGTTCAAAATTCGTTATGTTTCTCATTCATTCTACTCTTTTACTTTACAAATGGTCTGAGCGGAAATTTTTTTCTTTTCACAAGCCTTGTGATATATAGGATACACGTACAAATGAACATCGTTGGGCACGTAACCCCGATTGTAAATTTTAATGATTAACAATACATATTATTACTTGTACTGTACTGAAACTTACAAAGTCTTCTTTTTGAAGATCCAAGAAATTCCACCAAGACCTGGATAAGGCTTTGTAATCCCCTTTTCGTCTTTTTCATTGACATAGAACCAAGTCCTCTATTAAAATGAGGATGGTGCGTCGTGAATGGTCGGGATAGCTCAGCTGGTAGAGCAGAGGACTGAAAATCCTCGTGTCACCAGTTCAAATCTGGTTCCTGGCACGTGAGTTATTTGTATGAGTATCTATTCTACAAATTAATTGATATGGGTCGACATCCATATTCATTAATAGTATAGATCAGGATACATATTTATCCATCTA